CCAGCAAATGATGACGCTATAGCTTCAATCCGATTAATTCTTAACAAATTAGTATTCGCAATTTGTGAGGGTCGTTCTAGCTATATACGAAATCCTTGATTAATAATAAGATAAATAAAAAAATTCTTTTTTGAACTCCATAGATTTATGGAATCGGTTACTACTCTTGAATCGCATAAAAGAGATCAAAATTACTGGGGATATTCTGTGATTAGTTAGTATCCAAAATAGAGAATTCAACTAATCAAGTGGAAAAAGAGACGGTTGAATCAAAATAATTCCCTTTCAAGTTCTATTTCTGTAGAGGGCAATATGAATGTTCTATCATGTTCCACCAACACACTAAAGGGGTTATACGATATATCTGGTGTGGAAGTAGGCCAACATTTCTATTGGCAAATAGGAGGTTTTCAAGTCCATGGCCAAGTACTTATAACTTCTTGGGTTGTTATTGCTATCTTATTAGGTTCAGCTAGTATAGCTGTTCGGAATCCACAAACCATTCCAAATGATGGTCAGAATTTCTTCGAATATGTCCTTGAATTCATTCGAGACGTTAGCAAAACCCAGATTGGAGAAGAATATGGTCCATGGGTTCCTTTTATTGGAACTATGTTTCTATTTATTTTTGTTTCTAATTGGTCAGGGGCTCTTTTACCATGGAAAATCATACAGTTACCTCATGGGGAATTAGCTGCACCCACGAATGATATAAATACTACCGTTGCTTTAGCTTTACTCACGTCAGTAGCCTATTTCTATGCGGGTCTTAGCAAAAAGGGATTAAGTTATTTCAGTAAATATATACAACCAACTCCCATCCTTTTACCCATTAACATCTTAGAAGATTTCACAAAACCTTTATCACTTAGTTTTCGACTTTTCGGAAATATATTAGCCGATGAATTAGTAGTTGTTGTTCTTGTTTCTTTAGTACCTTTAGTGGTTCCTATACCCGTCATGTTCCTTGGATTATTTACGAGTGGTATTCAAGCTCTTATTTTTGCAACCTTAGCCGCGGCTTATATAGGCGAATCTATGGAGGGTCATCATTGACGAGTTTTCGAAATAGTCGTTTTTTAGCTTAGGCCAAGATAATCTATACGTGACTCAAGATAGTCGACTTAGGGAATATAAAAATGAAAAAAATACGCTATGTACGGCAAATAGACATCTACAGTAATAGGTACGCTATTTAGGAAATTGTAAAAAAAGGAAAAGAAGAATAAGAATTGAAAAAACGAAATTCATAAAAAATAAATTGGTTAGTAAGGGCGGGTAAACCCTGGGTATATGGAATCTAATGGCTAGAATCCAACTCTTGCACGTTTCAAAAATGATTCTAGAATCCGATGAATCTAAGATAGGAATAGTTGGTTTACGTTATGGAAGAAAGGCGTGTATATGTGATATTAGATATTGACTAGTTATATATGAACTAAAGATATATCTAATCCGCCCTACTACTATGAATTTAGATGGGGATTCATATAGAAGTCTTTTACTTTCGTCTGTAACTGTGAATTGAATGAATAAAAAGATGAAATCAATAAAAAGAACGAGAATTCAACTAATGGTTCAGAACAAAGAAATGGATTCACAAAAATCCCGTCGATAGAAACTAAAAAAGCTATATAAAAAAGAGCTATATAATATAAGTAGTTATGATGATTCAATAATATTAGTCCATTACTGCAATTGGCAGTTGTTAGTTATTTCGTCTGGATGAATCTTTTTGGTGGAATAATTAAATCATAATTACTTGGATGATTGTATCATTAACCATTTTTTGATTTTTGTGTGAGGAACTTATCATGAATCCACTGATTTCTGCCGCTTCCGTTATTGCTGCTGGATTAGCTGTCGGGCTTGCTTCTATTGGACCTGGAGTTGGTCAAGGTACTGCCGCGGGCCAGGCTGTAGAAGGTATCGCAAGACAGCCCGAGGCGGAGGGAAAAATACGAGGTACTTTATTGCTTAGTCTAGCTTTTATGGAAGCGTTAACAATTTATGGATTGGTTGTAGCCTTAGCGCTTTTATTTGCGAATCCCTTTGTGTAATCCTATAAATATGAAATATAAAAAAAACGTATTTTATTTCTTCCGGGGACTTGCTTTTTCGAATTATATCAATATTTCACTCCTACAATTACTTATTCGTTGAGACACTAACCCCTGGGAAGGACAGATTTGAGGATGAGGAATTAGCATCCCGATTCGCTTTCTTCCTTCCCGTTCTTATCAATGGCCCTCCCCCTTTTTTTTTGTTTTTTCGGGAGTGTTACAACAAACCAAGTATTCCGTAATTGACATGATACCTGCCCTAGGTTCTAATAAGTATTATTCTTATTAGTTATTAGGAATTTCCAATTGAAAAAAAAAAACACATTTCGAAATCAACTATATTTTTGATTCTGTTTAGATCGTTTAGAAATAGTGAAATTAAGAACATAATAATAAAAATATTTAAATAGAAATATGTAGAATAAATAGAAAAAATG